GATCAAAAATGTTGGATTTTTTAGCATTGAAAAATTTACTGGTAAATTTAGTAGAACTTTTTAGGTAATTTTTCATGGGGGGTTTGATATGACATGCATATATATATATATATAACGCGGATGGCTAATCGATATCTCAACTTGTTAGCTCGGACGTTCTCGAACCTTCCTTGGTTTCGGGGTTTGACAAGGAGAACAGGATTTGCTGAGCGTAGGGGGTAAGGGGGTTTGTCGCGTGAAAACCAAAAAAGGGGGCGTATATATCAGGGTAAGTTGAAGAAGAGATGGATATGTTATGCACTTGATAGAGTATAATGTAATTCTTAAGTTATGTCTTTCAATGATGAATGAAATTTTAATTCATGCAAGGAAATGTACCACCTTGAGATGTTACTTGAGCCTGCACTCTGAGATGTAAAGTGAAAGGAAACCAAAAAAAGAGAACCCTATGCATATAAAAGAACGCCCGGCATGTTGGGTAACGAGGAGTATGTAATTCCACCATTAATCAGATGCCAGTATAATTATCAGGAGGTGGAGTATTTAATCTAGAGGTACCTGAAATAGGAACCAGATACCAGGAATAGTTCACAGTGTGCTACCCCCACATGTTGTGTCCCTGATTCTATCATGCATGATATGCCTTATATACACCGGTTGGTGGTCTCTTACTACATTAATATGGTTACGTTAAACCTTAGGTGGTGATTTCAAGGAAAGTATTGAGTGCCATATCTAGGGGAAAAACCTAGTTCCCAGGTTAAAATAAATTATTTATGAGTTTTAGTGATTAGCTTATGTACGTCTTAGACGTTAGTACTTGCTTTTGGGTTAAGATAAATGAATGGTGATAATACATATATATGCACTAACACAACACACAATATTACGAATAATATTATGTGTTGCGTTAGACCATATATAAGTACTGTACACATGTAATACTATACACGGTACGGAACCATATAGGTTACTATCAGAAGATAGTTTAATTTAGAATTCTGGCTTTGGGAGCCAGGGGTGGGAGTTAAAATCTCCCTTTTCTGGGCGCTAGGAGGGGGTTTAACCCTCGGTCTTCGGATTACAAGACCGATGCTTTCAAGCTAAGCTACTAGGGCAAGCTCATTTCAATGCTTTATTCTCTGCCCACCCTGCGAGCGGGGCGAGAAGAAGGAAGAGTGCGAAGTATAGCACCGACGCGATTTGGCCGATGATAATATATGGGTGTTCTACGGGCATGCCCCCAATTCATGTTAAGATGGCTATATCTGCCACCAGGGTTCAGAATAAGAACTGAGTGATTGGGCGGAAGGTTAGTCCACGTTGTTTTGAGGTGTGTAAGATGGGGACTACTAGTAGCACTAGAATGCTAAATAACAATGCCAGGACCCCTCCTAGCTTGTTTGGAATGGATCGTAGAATGGCGTAGGCAAACAAGAAGTATCACTCCGGTTGGATGTGTGGTGGAGTAACCAGGGGATTTGCTGGGGTGAAATTCTCTGGGTCACCCAGAAGGGTGGGGGAGAACAACGTTAGGGATGTGAGAGCTAGTAGTATTAGTACAAAGCCAAGGAGGTCTTTATATGAGAAGTATGGGTGGAAAGAGATTTTATCCGCGTCGGAGTTTAGCCCGGCAGGGTTGTTTGACCCGGTCTCGTGAAGAAATAGTAAATGCAGGACTGTTGCACCGGCGATAACGAACGGGAATAAGAAGTGAAAGGCGAAGAATCGTGTCAACGTTGCGTTATCTACTGAAAAGCCACCTCAAATCCACTGGACAAGGGTGTCTCCTATATAGGGGACTGCTGATAATAGATTTGTGATCACGGTGGCCCCCCAAAAAGACATTTGACCTCATGGGAGTACATAGCCCACGAAGGCGGTCATTATAACTAGAAGAAGTAGGACTACACCAATGTTTCAGGTTTCCTTATAAAGGTATGAGCCGTAGTAGAGGCCGCGGGCAATATGCATGTAAATACAGATAAAGAAGAATGATGCGCCGTTGGCATGCATGTTCCGAATGAGTCAGCCATAATTTACATCACGACAGATGTGTGTTACGGATGAAAATGCAGTTGAGATATCGGAGGTATAATGTATAGCTAGGAATAGTCCTGTCAGGATTTGAGTAATTAAGCATAATCCCAGGAGGGACCCGAAGTTCCATAGCGCTGAAATGTTAGATGGTGTTGGGAGGTCGACTAGCGCACCGTTGGCGATTTTTATCAGTGGGTGGGTTTTTCGTAGGCTTGCCATTATTGTTCCTGTAGTTGAATTACAACGGTGGTTCTTCAAGTCATTGGTCTCGGTTAAAATCTGAGCAGGAATTATGACCTATTTCGTGTCTTTATTACTTATAGCTTTAATTGTGGGATTGATTGCCGTTGCGTCTAACCCCACGCCATATTTTGCTGCCTTAGGGTTAGTAGTGGCAGCGGGAGTTGGGTGTGGGGTGTTGGTTGGGTGTGGAGGGTCCTTTTTGTCCCTAGTTCTCTTCCTAATTTATTTGGGGGGAATGCTCGTAGTATTTGCCTACTCGGCAGCGTTGGCTGCTGAGCCCTTTCCGGAGGCCTGGGGGAGCCGCTCGGTGGTCGGGTACGTTCTGACCTACTTGCTGGGGGTTGTGCTGATGGCCGGGTTGTTTTGAGGGGGGTGACACGAGGGCTCTTGGGTAATCATTGATGGTTTAAAAGAGCTTTCCATATTACGGGGGGATGTTGGAGGTGTGGCCATGATGTACTCTCTTGGGGGGGCCATGTTAGTTCTTTGCGCTTGGGTGTTGCTTTTAACCCTACTTGTGGTGTTGGAGTTGACTCGGGGTTTAAGTCGCGGGACACTCCGGGCGGTTTAAATAAGGGCCAGGAGAACCGCTAAGGCCATGGTTAAAAGGAAGATGGTTAAATATGTTTTAATTGTTCCTCGTGAGATATCGTTGATCACTTTTGCTATTATCACCTGCGTAAGTGCTAGTCCTTTTGGGCCTGCAGTTTGAAGCCAGGTTTGGTCTAGTTTAGTGGCAGCCGACTGCCCGATGACCAGGCTGGCTTTTGGGGAGAGGCGGTGCACTAATGCAGGGAAGTACCCTAGTATATTCGAGAAGTGGTGTGCTGAAGCTTTGCGGGAGGTCTTGGCTGGGTTGTTGGTCGCCGCTGCGAGTTCTATGGCCACGAGAAGTCCAATAATAGTTACAATGAGGGCTGCTATTTTTAGGGTAGGTGGTATTGTCGTGATGGGTGTTTTCGAGGGTAGGAAGTTGGATGTAATAACAAGGCCCGCAATGATGCTTCCTCAGGCAAGTCGTTTGATAGGGTTAATGACCAATGGGTTGTTTTCGTTGATAGGGGAGAGCGGAAGAAATCGGGGGGCCCCCATAGTAACGAAATATACAACACGGAAGCTGTAAACCGCAGTGAAGGACGTGGCGACCAGGGTTAGGGTAAGGGCTCAGGCGTTAAGGTAGGAGGTGTTCAGGGCTTCAATAATGGCATCCTTTGAGAAGAATCCGGCAAGGAATGGGGTACCTGTGAGCGCTAGGCTCCCAACCGTAAGATAGGCTGAGGTAGCAGGCATAAGTTTGTGAAGGCCCCCCATTTTTCGAATATCTTGCTCATCATTGAGGCTATGAATAATAGACCCGGAGCAGAGGAAGAGCATGGCCTTGAAGAATGCGTGGGTACAAATATGAAGAAATGCTAGTTGTGGCTGGTTTAGTCCAATAGCAACTATTATTAATCCAAGCTGACTTGATGTCGAGAAAGCGACAATTTTCTTGATGTCATTTTGCGTTAGGGCACAGGTGGCTGTATACAAAGTAGTTAGTGCTCCTAGGCAGAGGCAGGCTGTTAGTGCGAGCTCATTATTTTCTATGAGTGGATGAAGGCGAATTAATAAGAAGATACCTGCGACCACTATGGTGCTGGAGTGAAGTAGCGCTGATACTGGCGTCGGGCCCTCTATGGCTGACGGAAGTCATGGGTGTAGACCAAACTGGGCCGACTTTCCAGCTGCGGCAAGGATGAGTCCAATTAAAGGAGTTGTTATATCGAAGCTTTTCGACAAAGAGAAAATTTGTTGAATCTCTCAGGAGTTCAGATTTATTGCGAATCAGGCCATAGCGAAGATTAGTCCAATATCCCCAACACGGTTATAAATGACTGCCTGGAGGCCCGCGGTGTTGGCATCTGCTCGTCCGTGTCACCAGCCAATGAGTAGGAAGGACATGATTCCAACTCCTTCCCAACCAATAAATAGTTGGAATATGTTGTTTGCTGTAACGAGGGTAATTATAGCTACTAGGAACAAGAGTAAATACTTGAAGAACCGGTTAATGTTAGGGTCGGAGTGTATATACCATAGTGCAAATTCTAAGATTGACCATGTTACATAGAGGGCAATAGGGGTAAAAATAAGGGAGTAATGATCAAACTTAAAGCTAATATTTACGTCAAACATTTGTGTGTTTATTCATTGCCAGTTTGTAGAAATACTCTCCATCCCTTGGTCAAGAAAAATCATAAGCGGTAACAGGCTGATGAAGAATGCAGTGCTGACGGCATTTTTAACGTGCGTGGCGGCCCACCCTGACTTTTGGGGGTTTGGATTTAGCGTTGTTAGTAGCGGGAAAATAAGAACTGTGAGGAGTAAAAGGAATGAGGACGATATGGTTAGGGCTGTTGTGGTCATAGCTTCCGCTTGGATTTGCACCAAGAGTTTTTGGTTCCTAAGACCAACGGATGAGCTGTTATCCTTCGGAAGCGCAAAAAAGCCGAGGATTTTAACCTCGGTGCATAAGTATTAGCAGTACTTACTGATTTCTGTCCTTCTTTGGTGAGTAAGGGGGTTCTAACCCCTGTCTCCAGAATCACAATCTGATATTTTGATTAAACTACACTTACTAGTAACATCACCCTCATATAAGCTCTGGCTTTGCTACAAGGAGAACCACTGGAATAAGGTGAAGGGCTATTAGTAGATGTTCTCGGGTGTGGAATGGTAGGAGTTTTATCATATGGCTTGGGGTTGGTCCGCGTTGGGACATCAGGAACATATAGAGGGAATAGGCTGCGGTAATTAATGTCCCCAGTCCGGTGAGGGCGATAGTTCAGGGGGACCAGTTAAAGAGAGTCGTAATAATTATAAGCTCTCCCATTAGGTTGGGGAGCGGGGGTAATGCTAGGTTGGCCAGGTTTGCAATAAATCATCACACTGCTGTCAGTGGAAAGATTATTTGTAATCCTCGAGCAAGAACTATAGTCCGACTATGGGTCCGTTCATACGCGGTATTAGCTAGACAGAATAGTATAGAGGATACTAGTCCGTGGGCAATCATCAGAATAATTGCCCCTGAGAATCCTCAGGGGGTTTGAATGAGAATGCCCCCTGCTACAAGGCCCATATGGCTTACAGAGGAGTAAGCGATTAGTGATTTGAGGTCGGTTTGTCGGAGGCAAATAGAGCCCGTCATGATGATGCCCCAGAGTGCTAGAACAATGAATGGGTAAATTAGTTCTTTAGAGAGTGGGTCTAACATAATCATTATTCGTATTATGCCATACCCTCCTAGCTTTAATAGAATTGCCGCTAGCACTATAGATCCGGCAACGGGGGCTTCTACGTGTGCTTTTGGTAGCCATAGGTGTACCCCATACAGTGGTATTTTTACTAGAAAGGCGATCAAGCAGCCCGCCCATCAAATCTTGTGACCTCAGGAGTCTAGTAGCAGTGGTTGGGCATATTGGATAACTAACAAAGAGAGAGTCCCCGTGGACTGTTGCAGCAGAAGTAGGGCGACTAAAAGCGGGAGGGACCCTGCTAAGGTGTAAAATAGAAAGTAGGTACCTGCGCTGAGGCGCTCAGTCTGGTTACCTCACCGGGTGATAATAATAAGGGTGGGGATAAGCGTGGCTTCAAATATAATATAAAATATAATAATTTCTGTGGCGCCGAAAGCTATAATTAGGAAAGTCTGTAGTGAGGTCAGCAGTGTGATGTACAGGCGTTGTCGGCTGATCGGTTCTGGGTTAACATGGTTTTGGCTGGCCAAAATCATTAAGGGCAGAAGTCAGCATGTTAGGACCAGAAGAGGTGTAGATAAGGGGTCTGTGGCCAAATATGAGTTGGATGTAGCTCATCCGGTTTCTGACGTTCATTTAAGCCACGTAAGGCTAATAAGGGCAATAGAGAGACCGTGAGTAGTTGTGGCTGTCCATAACCACTTTGGAGCGACCAGCCAAATTGTTGGGAACATCATGATTGTGGGAATTAGCACTTTTAGCATTGGAGCAGATTAAGGTTTTGTAAGCGGTCGGTGCCGTGGGTCCGGGCTGTGGCCACCAAAAGTGCAAGGCCTGTGCTCGCTTCACAGGCGGAGAAGGCTAGTAATAGCATAGGGGCTGTAGAGAAGCTTGTCGATTCAAATTGTAGTGCTCATAGAGCTAGTGCAATAAATAGGGATAGTATTATTCCTTCTAAGCATAACAGTGCTGAAAGTAGATGTGTGCGGTGAAACGCTAATCCTATGAGTCCTAAAACAAAGGCTGAGCTAAAGCTAAAGTGTACTGGTGTCATAAGGGGGCCGTGGATTTAAACCACAATTTTCTGAGCCGAAATCAGAGGTCTTTTTTGGACTAGCCCTCTATTCCGCCCATTCCAGGCCCCCTTGGGTTCATTCGTAGACTAACCCAAGGGTTAAGAGTATTAGGACTGTGGTGGCTCAGAAGAATGTTCCGGTTGGGCTGTGGAGCTGATCTCCTCAGGGCAGGGGAAGGAGAAGGGCAATTTCTAGGTCAAATAAAAGGAACAGAATTGCTACTAGGAAGAATCGTAAGGAGAAGGGCAATCGGGCAGATCCTAGTGGATCAAATCCGCACTCATAAGGGGAAAGCTTTTCTGCGTCCGGGTTCATCTGCGGCAGTCAGAAAGATACAATTGCTAGAACTGATGATAGGGCTATTGTGATGGTAAAAATAGTTGTAATTAAATTCATTACCTTTCCTTGGGGTTTAACCAAGACTAAATGATTGGAAGTCACTTGTACTAACTCTAATACTAGAAAGATATGAGCCTCATCAATAGATTGATACGTAAAGGAATAGTCATACCACGTCAACGAAGTGTCAATACCAGGCAGCGGCTTCAAAGCCGAAGTGGTGTTCAGATGTAAAGTGGTATTGAATCTGACGGAGAAGGCAGACAGCTAGAAAGGTTGAGCCGATAATAACATGTAGTCCGTGGAATCCTGTAGCAACAAAGAACGTAGAGCCGTATACTCCGTCTGCAATTGTAAAAGGTGCTTCATAATATTCTATGCCTTGGAGGGCAGTAAAATAAAATCCTAATAGGATTGTAAGTGCGAGAGATTGAATGGCCTGTTTCCGCTCGCCCTGTATAATACTGTGGTGGGCTCATGTAACTGTTACTCCTGATGCTAACAGTACGGCCGTATTGAGGAGAGGTACTTCAAAGGGGTCTAACGTAGTAACTCCTGTAGGGGGTCAACATCCGCCTAGTTCAGGTGTTGGGGCCAGGCTTGAGTGGTAGAAGGCTCAAAAGAAACCCAGGAAAAAGAATACTTCGGAGGTAATAAACAGGATTATTCCATATCGCAGTCCTTTTTGGACTGGCGGTGTGTGGTGACCTTGAAAGGTCCCTTCCCGAATTACATCACGCCATCACTGAAATATCGTAAGAAGTAATAGAATTAATCCAAGGGTTATTAGTGTTACTGAGTGGAAGTGAAATCAGATTGCTAGGCCGGATGTCATTAGTAGGGCACCGACGGCTCCGGTTAGTGGTCATGGGCTAGGATCAACCATATGATATGCATGTGCTTGGTGGGCCATTAAACGTTCTCCTGCAGATAAAGGCTTAGGAGTAGTACAAATACGTAGGCTTGAATTATTGCCACTGCAACTTCTAAAAGTGTTAGAAGGAAGAGCACGGCGGCTGTCAGGATTGCTACTGTTGGCATTATGGGCAATAATACGAATACGGCTGTGGCAATGAGTTGGATTAGCAGGTGGCCTGCAGTCAGGTTGGCTGTAAGTCGGACCCCCAGGGCTAGTGGCCGGATGAACAGGCTAATTGTTTCGATAATAATTAATACAGGAATCAGGGGAATAGGGGTCCCCTCTGGTAAAAGATGTCCGAGGGCAACTGTTGGTTGGTTACGCATACCAATAATAACTGTGGCAAGCCAAAGTGGAACAGCAAGACCTATGTTTAACGACAGTTGTGTCGTAGGCGTAAAGGTATATGGGAGAAGGCCTAGCATGTTAATAGTAATAAGAAATACTATTAAAGAGGTTAATATTAGTGCTCATTTGTGTCCTCCTACATTTAGAGGTATTATTAACTGGTTAGTAAACCGGTTAACAAATCACGTTTGAACAGTAATAAGTCGGTTACTTATTCAGCGAGATGATGGGGTTGGAAACAATACTCATGGGAGTGCAATTGCAACGGCAATGAGTGGAATTCCCAGGAAGGATGGGCTTGCAAATTGATCAAAAAAGCTTGCTATCATGGTCAGTTTCAGGATTCAGTTTTATGTTTCTCTTCACTTATTGGGGTCGGCTCATTTGGTGCCGTGTGGTTTAAGACTTTGGTTGGAATAACAGTGAGGAAGATGATTCATGAAAATACTAGGATTGCGAATCAAGGATTGGGGTTGAGTTGGGGCATTTCACTAGAGGTGGTCGGTAGTCACCAAACTTTGGCTTAAAAGGCCAACGCTTTGTCCAATAATTAGCTTTCTAGTGAGGCGTCTTCTAGTATTAATGAGGATCAGCTTTCGAAATGTTCTAGTGGGACGGCTTCAACCACAATAGGTATAAAGCTGTGGTTGGCGCCGCAGATTTCGGAGCATTGTCCATAAAATACACCTGGGCGTGAGGCGATAAAGGCAGTTTGGTTTAATCGCCCAGGCACTGCATCTATTTTTACACCGAGAGAGGGGATGGCTCAAGAGTGTAATACGTCTTCAGCGGATACTAGAACACGAATTGGTGATTCTATCGGGACTACCATTCGGTGGTCTGTTTCTAGGAGTCGAAATTGGCCGGGGGTGAGGTCTTGGGTTGGAATTATATATGAGTCAAATCCTAGGTCTTCGTAGTCTGTGTATTCGTAGCTTCAATATCATTGGTGTCCTATAGCTTTGATTGTTAAGTGGGGGTCATTAATTTCGTCTATAAGGTATAAAATTCGAAGGGAGGGGAGAGCAATTAAAACTAGAATAACCGCTGGTAAAACTGTTCATACAATTTCGATTTCTTGGGAGTCTAAAATATATTTATTGGTAAGCTTAGTGGAAACCATTGCAACAATAATGTAGAGTACTATTGTGCTAATTAAAAATACAATTATTAGGGCGTGGTCATGGAAGTGAAGAAGTTCTTCTATAACGGGTGATGCCGCGTCTTGGAATCCTAGTTGTGTGGGATGTGCCATTAAGTCTTAGCTTAAGACATACAGGGGTTTAACCTGCAATTTCACCTCGACAAGGTGATGTAATTTGCGTATTTTACTAATGTCTTTAGAAGAAAGTGACAGAGTGGTTATGTGACTGGCTTGAAACCAGTACATGGGGGTTCAATTCCTCCCTTTCTCGTTAGTTTGATTGAACTTGAACAAATGCTGGTTCTTCAAATGTGTGATATGGTGGAGGGCAGCCGTGGAGTCATTCTACATTTGTTGTAGTTAACTCTACTGAGGATACTTCTCGTTTGGCCGCGAAGGCTTCTCAGAGAATAAATAGGAATATAATTACTGCTACCAGTGAGACGAGTGAGCCGATGGATGACACTGTATTTCATAGGGCATAAGCGTCTGGGTAGTCAGAATACCGTCGTGGCATGCCTGCTAGACCTAGAAAATGTTGTGGGAAGAATGTAAGGTTAACACCAATAAACATTACAGCAAAGTGGATTTTTGTTCAAGTGTCATTTAAGGTGTAGCCTGAAAATAGTGGGAACCAGTGAACGAAGGCTGCTATGATGGCAAATACAGCCCCTATTGATAGTACATAGTGGAAGTGCGCAACGACATAGTATGTGTCATGAAGTACAATGTCAAGTGATGAGTTGGCGAGGACAATTCCTGTTAGTCCTCCCACCGTAAAGAGGAAAATAAAACCTAAGGCCCATAATATAGGAGTTTCCCACTTGATAGAGCCCCCGTGTAGTGTAGCAAGTCAGCTAAATACTTTTACACCGGTTGGAATGGCAATAATTATTGTTGCAGATGTAAAGTAGGCACGGGTGTCTACATCCATACCGACGGTAAATATGTGATGGGCTCAGACAATAAACCCGAGGAGGCCAATGGCCATTATGGCCCAAACTATACCTATATAGCCGAACGGTTCTTTTTTACCTGCATAGTAAGCTACAACATGTGAAATAATGCCAAATCCGGGTAAAATAAGAATATAAACCTCCGGATGGCCAAAGAATCAGAATAGATGTTGGTATAAGATGGGGTCTCCTCCCCCGGCTGGGTCGAAGAATGTAGTGTTAAGATTACGGTCAGTCAGAAGTATTGTAATTCCGGCAGCAAGGACAGGTAGCGACAGGAGTAGGAGGACAGCAGTTACAAGTACGGCTCACACAAAGAGCGGTGTTTGATACTGGGAGATGGCTGGGGGTTTCATATTGATAATTGTGGTAATAAAGTTAACTGCCCCTAAAATCGATGATACACCTGCTAGATGTAGGGAGAAAATTGTGAGGTCTACTGATGCTCCTGCGTGGGCGAGGTTACCTGCGAGGGGAGGGTATACAGTTCATCCTGTCCCAGCGCCAGCCTCAACACCAGAAGAAGCTAGTAGTAGTAGGAATGATGGGGGTAGAAGTCAGAAGCTTATGTTATTTATTCGCGGGAACGCTATGTCAGGTGCACCAATTATTAGGGGTACAAGCCAGTTTCCGAATCCGCCAATAAGAATAGGCATTACTATAAAGAAAATTATTACAAAGGCGTGGGCGGTGACGATAACATTATAAATCTGGTCATCACCTAAGAGTGATCCAGGTTGGCTAAGCTCGGCGCGAATAAGGAGGCTCAAAGCGGTTCCTACTATCCCGGCTCAGGCACCAAATACAAGATAAAGGGTACCAATGTCTTTGTGGTTTGTAGAGAAAAATCAGCGTGTAATTGCCACAGGTAGGGTAGCCGAGTGCCTAGGCGGTGGGTTGTAGCCCCGAAGACAGAGGTTCAAATCCTCTTCCTATCAAAGCCCCGTGGTGGAGTAACACGCCGGATTGCAAATCCAGAGACGCAGAGTAACCGCCTGCCGGGGCTTTTCCCGCCTTACTAGGCCATGGCGGGAAAAGTAGATGGATGCTCGCTGGCTTGAGCGCTTAGCTGTTAACTAAGAATTTGTAGGATCGAGGCCTTCCCATCTAGAAAGGCCTTAGTTTAATAAAAACATCTGATTTGCAATTAGAAAATGCAAGATAGACTCCTGTAGGCCTTATCAGGGACTAGAAGATTCTCACTTCTGCTTAGAGCTTTGAAGGCTCTTGGTCTAATGCTATCCTAAGCCCCTAGGTGACTAGTATTATAATAGTCGGTGCCACGGGTAAAAGGCCCAGAGCCATTACGGTAGAAAGGGCTAGAGGGAACGAGGTCTGAGTCGTTTGAACCCGTCAAGGGGTAACAAAGGCACTTGTACTGGGGGAGACGGTAAGCGTTATGGCGTAACAAAGCCGTAAATAGAAGTAAAGGCTTAGTAGAGCGGCGAGGGCCATCACTGTGGCAAGGAGGGGGAGGCCCTGCTTCGCCAATTCTTGCAGAATCAGCCACTTTGGCATAAACCCGGTAAGTGGGGGTAGCCCTCCAAGTGACAGTAGTACTAAGGCGGCAGCTGTTGTCAAGACAGGGTTCTTAGACCAAATGGTTGCGAGGGTGCCAATTTTTGTGGAGGAGGAGGCCTTCAAGGTCAGGAATGCGGAGGATGTCATAAAAATATACATTAGTAGTGCAAGAAGCGTAAGTTGCGGGGCATATTGAAGAACAATAATTATTCAGCCTATGTGTGCAATCGAGGAATAGGCTAAGATCTTTCGTAATTGGGTTTGGTTCAATCCGCCCCAGCCTCCGACAAGAGTAGACATTAGCCCGAGGGCCGTGAGCAGCAAGGGGTCAATTGCGTGAGCTGTTTGGATAATAAGGGCGAGCGGGGCGAGCTTTTGTCAGGTAGATAAAACCAGCCCGGTGAGGAGATCTAGGCCTTGTAACACTTCAGGTATCCAGAAGTGTATTGGTGCCAATCCAATTTTAAGTGCTAGGGCGGCAATGACTATTGCGCTGGCAATAGGGTTTGACATATCATTTATATCCCAGGTCCCCGTAAGTCAGGCATTGGTTGTGCTCGCAAAAAGGATTATGGCCGCGGCAGTGGCCTGGGTAAGAAAATACTTTGTGGTGGCTTCCACCGCGCGGGGGTGGTGGTGCTGCGCTATTAAAGGGACAATTGCCAGGGTATTAATCTCTAGTCCTATCCAGGCTAATAGTCAGTGGGAGCTGGCAAAGGTGAGGGTGGTTCCTAAGCCAAGGCTGGACAATAGCGTTGTTAATACGTAAGGGTTCATTGATGGAGGAGGGAGTTTAACCGTCATGTCCGGGGTATGGGCCCGAAAGCTTATTTAGCTGACCCCATCTTAGAAAGTGGTGTAGAGGAAGCACTAAGAGTTTTGATCTCTTGGGCATGGGTTCGATCCCCTTCTTTCTAAGAACTGAGGGGATTTTAACCCCTGTTGGCTACTCTATCAAAGTGGTCCCTAGGCATTCGGGCACAGTTCCTAAACTATAGTTGTGGGGGAAGGCCCGCTAGTGCAATCGGGAGGGAGATGTGCCATAACACAAGAGCTAGTGTTAAAGGAAGAAAATTCTTTCATACAAGGTGCATAAGCTGGTCGTATCGAAATCGCGGATAGGAGGCTCGGACTCATAAGAATATTACGGATAGGAGTGTGGCCTTAATTATAAGGCCAACTGTTGTTAGCTCTGGCATGCCAGGAAAATATGATGTTCCCAAAAACAGGACGGCAGATAGAGTGTTTATTAACAAAATATTTGCGTACTCGGCGAGAAAAAACAGGGCGAAGGGTCCACCCGCGTATTCTACGTTAAAGCCGGATACGAGTTCTGATTCACCTTCTGTTAAATCAAAGGGTGCACGGTTAGTCTCGGCCAGGGTCGAGATGTATCATATTGCGGCTAAGGGTCATGCAGGAATAAGTAGTCATACGCTTTCTTGGGCCGTGTTAAATGTTTGAAGGGTATAACCCCCCGAGAAAACAATTACTGAAAGCAGAATAAGTCCAAGGCTTACCTCATATGAAATCGTTTGGGCAACCGCTCGTAGGGCCCCGATTAGCGCGTATTTCGAATTTGAGGCCCACCCTGAGCCAAGGATAGAATATACTGCGAGGCTCGACAATGCCAGGATAAACAGAACCCCCAAGTTAAGGTCAATGACGGGGTGAGGTATGGGCATGGGTGCCCATAGGGTTAAGGCCAGAGTTAGGGCAAGAATAGGGGTTGCCAAAAATAAGAAGGGGGATGAGGTGGAGGGACGGACGGGCTCTTTGATGAACAACTTTACTCCGTCGGCGATAGGTTGCAGCAACCCATAGGGTCCAACTACATTAGGGCCTTTCCGCAGCTGCATATATCCCAGTACTTTTCGCTCAAGTAAGGTTAGGAAGGCTACGGCCAATAGGACGGGGACGATATAGGCAAGGGGGTTAATTAGGTGGGTTATTAGAGTGTTCAGCATGAACTGGGGAGAGGATTTGAACCCCTGATTTAAAGGGCTTAGGCCTTTCGCAATTTACCATGCTCTGCCACCCCAGTATGCCCTTCTATCGGGCGGTAGGGGTTTTGGCCCTCCCTTCACTTAATTTATTTGTTTTCATCAATTAGGGGCGGGGCATGCCTTAAGCATAGGCCCCTCTTTTCCGATCCTTTCGTACTGGGAAAAGTAGCGTTACAGATAGAAACTGACCTGGATTGCTCCGGTCTGAACTCAGATCACGTAGGACTTTAATCGTTGAACAAACGAACCCTTAATAGCGGCTGCACCATTAGGATGTCCTGATCCAACATCGAGGTCGTAAACCCCCTCGTCGATATGGGCTCTGGGAGAGGATTGCGCTGTTATCCCTAGGGTAACTTGGTTCGTTGATCGACTTTTTAGTCGGATCATTATTGGTCAGATATTCTGCGGCTTAGAGATGTTTCTCTTGGCTTTAGGGGTTTGGCCCAATCCACTCGGAGGCTCATTTTTCCTCCGTGGTCGCCCCAACCGAAGGTAAAATTTCACGGCCACTAAGTTCTTGCTTCTTAAGGAGTCGTTTAACGTGGCTGAATTTTGTACCTTAAGCTCCAAAGGGTCTTCTCGTCTTGTACTATTATACCCGCTTCTGCACGGATAGATCAATTTCACTGACTGGAAGGGGGAGACAGTTAAGCCCTCGTCTAGCCATTCATACAGGTCTCTATTTAAGAGACAAGTGATTGCGCTACCTTTGCACGGTCAAAATACCGCGGCCGTTGAACCCGTAGTCACTGGGCAGGCTGGACCTCCTATACTCAATCTAGTTGCAGGAGGCGATGTTTTTGGTAAACAGGCGAGGCTTGTGTTTGCCGAGTTCCTTCCCTTTCTTTTAGTCTTTCCCTTAAAATGGCACTCCAGTGTGGGGTTAACGATCATTTAGTTGTGAGTTCTTCTTGGGGTCTTTATTATTCACATTGCCCTCTTGAGTTGGGTTCGTTAAGTTCCAGCGGTTGGTCCGATCTGGTTTACACTTGTGGCGGGAGAAGATCAGGTCTTCTTGTTACTCATTTTAGCATAATCTCTTCCATGCGGACATGGGTCGGCCTGATACAATTAGGGGAGTAAGATTGTTTATCGGTATAATAAATTTACTTCTGTCTGAGCTTTAACGCTTTCTGCTTAGATGGCTGCTTTCAGGCCCACTAGAACAGTGTGTCTTATGTATTATGATCTTTATCCTCCTGGGAAGGTTGTATCCTTTGTTGAAGGGGCTGTACCCCCTTCAACTAACTCTCGCACTTTCCCTTAAGCATCTTGGTGATACTTCTTTTGATTCGGGGGGTGCGAGGCTGAACTTCTATCCATTTCTCAGGCAACCAGCTATCACCAGGTTCGGTAGGTCTGTCACTTCTACCCGGAGCTCTTCCCACTCTTTTGCCACAGAGACGGGTTAGCCCTAAATTACATAGGCTGTCTCGGGGTAGCTCACCTGGTTTCGGGGTATCAAACTAAAGGTCTCTTTGCTTGAGGGTACTGGCTAAATCATGATGCAAAAGGTACAAGGTTTAATCTTTGTTTCTCAGTGCTTATATGGGTTGTTTCACTTCTCTTTCAGCTTTCCCTTGCGGTACTCTCTCTATCGCTTTGGGTTGAACCTTTTCTGTCTCCCATACTTAGGTAAAAAAATGGTTTAGTTTGTGGCATTGGGTTTTGTTTTGTTATGAATAAAGTTTAGTTATATTAGTAGTCAAGCTAGCTGGTTAGCTCAGGGTGATCCAACTTGCATGGATGTCTTCTCGGTGTAAGTGAGATGCTTGACTAACTCAGCCACGCCCTGGATTTAATCCAAGTGCACCTTCCGGTACACTTACCATGTTACGACTTGCCTCCCCTTGTCACTGCTATGATGTTAGGTAGCTTTATTGCACTTTGACAGGGGAGAGTGACGGGCGGTGTGTACGCGTCTCAGAGCCGGGTTCAAAAGGACACTCTGCTTCCTTTTTACTACTAAATCCTCCTTCAGGCACTATTTCATGTTGCACATCCGTAGTGTTCTATAATAGAAAATGTAGCCCATTTCTTCCCGCTTCGTACGCTACACCTCGACCTGACGTTCTGGGTTGTGCCCATTTTGCTTACTTTTATTGCCTTCACAGGGTAAGCTGACGACGGCGGTATATAGGCTGGGGTGGCTAGAAGTGGTGAGGTTTAACGGGGGTTATCGGTTCTAGAACAGGCTCCTCTAGGGGGGTCTGAGGCACCGTCAGGTCCTTTGGGTTTCAAGCTAATGCTCGTAGTACCCGGGCGGACGTCTAACTGTAGTTCGACGCCTGGGTTTATGGCTGAGCATAGTGGGGTATCTAATCCCAGTTTGTTCCTCAGCTTTCGTGGGGTCAGGTGGGCGTTTCCTAAAGCTACTTTCGTATATTGGGCTTCGGACTCCTAGAAGCGTATGACAGCCAAAGGGCCATTCGACTTTATTAATTTATTACCCTTAACCACCCTTTACGCCGTTGTACTATCAACTAGGGCCTCTCGTTTAACCGCGGTGGCTGGCACGAGTTTTACCGGCCCTCTTAACCCTGACTGAGTCAAGTTTTCACTTATGGCTTAATATTTATCACTGCTGAATTCCCTTGGGGGTGTGGCTAGGCCAGGCGTCTTGGGCTAAATGTTTGTGCCTGATGCCTGCTCCTCGTCCCCGGGCAGGGGATTGAGGGCGTACTCACGGGGCTGCGGAGACTTGCATGTGTAAGTTGGGTTAGAGCTGATAATAAGGTCAGGACCATGCCTTTATGCATGCGGAGCTTCTCAGGGCCCGTCTTAACATCTTCAGTGTTATGCTTTGTATTAAGCTACGCTAGC